ATAATACCTATGTCAGCTTTTTGTCTGAATACAAACAAAATGAATTGCTTTCTAGATGATCCTTCTAGAAGAAGGTGATTCTAACAATCTTTCTAGTTACTTCGTTCTCTATTTCTATTTGAGAGGATCCTAAGGAAAAGAATTTTGTTTCCACCGAGCTAAAACAATATAATATGACGATGTCTCTAGTAAACCAAAGACATCGTTGAATAGCTATTTTGCTTCAATTTCTTTCTTTAGACATCCAAAAAAAAAATGGAAGATTTAGTTACGATTGGAAATTGACTTTTTATCTTCAGCCATGGATCCTTTACTCATACTTATTCAATTGGAAGTCTTGATCCAATTCAAAAATTATGTTTCGCAATTTCATAATCCAACTTTTCAATTTATAAGTGACTCATGGATACAAATCACGAGAATGTGTATTTTTTTCTCGACTTTATCATTGAGAGGTAAAGGATTAAATCCTTTTAAGAAATAAAGTTTTTGATCGGAATATGAATAAAACCGAAAGACCCTTTAACTATTAAAGGGCTAATAGAACGAATCACACTTTTACCACTAAACTATACCCGCTACAATATGATTATTGTATACAAATGGAGCTTTTGTCGAACAAGATAATTGAGCATGATCAAGATAGGATCATCAAACTTGGAGTGTTGAACTTTTTCGTGGGTAGATAAAAATTTAATGAGATTCGGAAAAGAGGCTTCATTTAATTGAAATTAAATAACTAAAGTTTTCTTTTTTGTTGAAAGAAGATAGATACGGATCGAAAAAAACACTACAATCATAACAGAAAAATGCATTGTCCAGAATCTATAGTTTCTTTTTTAGTTCGGAAAATGAAATAAAAAATAAAATATAACAAGAAAAAAAATGGAAACAGTTTTTATTCTTTTTGTTGTTGCTTGAATATAAAATATTCAATTGAATATAATAATATAATAAAAAATATAATAATATAATAAAAAAAAACAAATATTTGTGTTTTCAAATCAGATATCAGATAAATCATTATTTATCTATAATTCGTTAGAACAAAAAAAAAAGGCCCGGCTAGGTACTGACCAGGCCAGGCCATCAGAATAACAAGGGCCTTTCGAACAAAATCAACACAAGGAGGTCTTCCTTATTTTTCTTTAGTTCGATTAGTGGCGGGCTCGAGCCCCTCTTTTAGTTTAGAATAGAGAAAAAAGAGCGAGAAAGACTCCTTACATTATGTGTAATGTAATGTAGTAATTATCTTTTGCAATTGGGAGAGATGGCTGAGTGGACTAAAGCGTCGGATTGCTAATCCGTTGTACGAGTTATTTGTACCGAGGGTTCGAATCCCTCTCTTTCCGTTTCCGTTAATGACTTGCTTTATTTTATTTTTCAATTTTGAAAATCTTAGTTAAGCGTGTGGAATAGATAAAATCCTAAGAAAATTTGAAAATTTCCCAAGGAAAACCCTTTGGATTTTATTCTTCACGTCCAGGATTACGCCCCGGATCATTAGATAGGAATCCAAAGATAAAGAGAGAAACAAAAAATATCACTACGGTATAAACGAAGAGTTTCAGAGTAAGCATTACACAATCTCCAAGATGATTTTTTGGAAAAAAAAAAGAGAATAGATCTTCCATTTTTCTACCACATATCCTATTTTGACACCACTCCAAATTCGATATTGTGGGAGACCCTAATGGGGTTAGGGTCTTTCACTGGAAAGGGGGTCAAAAATGAGGAAATGGGGGTAAGCCGGATTTATGGCGACTATCCAAGAATTTCAGTGTGCTAATCTAGGATTCATACTCTAAAACTTATCTGATTTTCTCAATTGTTAGAATTTTTCTCGAAGAAATCATGCATTTTCTAAGATATTATTATTAAGGATCTCATCGAAAACTTACAGCAGCTTGCCAAACAAAAGCTAAGAGAAAAAAAAGCACAGGTATGACTGGCATAACATCTATGATTGGATTCAAAAAAGCATATGCTTCAGGCAATTTGCCGAAGAAAAAACTACTCGAATAAAGGGCAGAATTAATACAGATCAAACTAACGATATTAAGCATAACAGACATTTTGTTCTTGGAGATAATTGCATTTTGATTGAGTTTTTGATATAAGGAACAAGGAAGAAAGTAAGTAAGGTAGACAAAAAATCCTTCTTTTTCTTTGAACCCACCCAATCAAAAATCCTCCAATTCTCAAAGGAGAATAGAAGAAATCATATTTTCATACAATATCTTAATTGAATTCTATGTAATGATCAATAAATTAAGTTGAATTCTATATCTATATGTATCAAAATCCTAGTACCAATCTATTCTATAGATATATAGATATTTGGAGATATTTGGACTGGAGTTGACAAACAACCAATACCAATATTATTGTTTCTTAGTGTAGATTAGAAATTGAAATGGGGCGTGGCCAAGTGGTAAGGCAACGGGTTTTGGTCCCGCCATTCGGAGGTTCGAATCCTTCCGTCCCAGTACATATCCATTTTTTTATGCTCCATTATGACTATAGAAAGAAGTAGGTCAGTGGATAGGAGTAAATCCGTATTCATTTTAATATCTGTGTCTGTTCGAATCTCATTAACAAATGATCAAGTTACATATCATATAGAAATATGTTATGGAGCCGATATATTTTCTTTGAATCCCATTTTATTTAGGTATTTCGTGTTTGGCTCTAAGTAAAAATTGGAAATCTACAGAACAATTGAGGCAGGGGTGATTTCCCCTATCACCCTTTTATTCACTTTATGATAAGAGTCGATTATTGTGAAATATTACTTAATCCCATGTTAAACAAAATCTATAATCTATAAATATATATCATCTAAAATATATAAAATGAGGAAATGTTTCGCTTATATGGTATGTATCGTTCTATTTCAATGACAATAATTTTTCGGTTTTTGTCAAAAAGATTTTTGATACCTTAAATTATTTAAATTCTATATTATAGAATATCTATAACAGTGACAACTCTTCAGTCTATCTGATAGATATGAAAAACCCTCCTTATTTTTTTGATTTTCGTAATCAGACGAAAAGAATAAAGATTCAAATCTTAACTTAGATCATTTTTTTATCCATCTCATGAAAAAAAATTGGATTTCGTTTTTCTTTTCTTTTATCTATTTAAAATTAAATCAGTGATGAGTCAATTCAAAAAGAAAGACTTATCTTCCTATGAAGATCAAACGTCATGCTTATTGTCCAATTTTCTTCAAATTAAATAATCAAATTAAATAATGATGTCTAAATAGAAAACTTTTTCAATTTCAATTAGAACTATTTTTATTAAATATTTTTAATGATTGCTTGTAAGTGGAATCTTTATTTGGTACTCAAAAAGTAGGAAATCGTTTAATCTATCCTGTTGAGTCACTTGAAGATGCAGATTCAAAAAGTTATTCGTTTATATATTTCGATTTCTTGCTATTATCTATATATTATTATCTATATATTATTTATGTATGTGAAAGATGCTGTCTTGCTAAGACTTTTTCAGAAAAATCGTTTCATATCATATATAGAAGAAAAAGCCTAGATTACGACGTCTATGTACAACTGAACCAATGACTATTCATGATTCCATAATTGAATCAATTCCATACCGGTTCCAAATTAGAGGAATATTATGGTAAAACTTCGTTTGAAACGATGTGGTAGAAAGCAACGTGCGACTTGAAGGACACGATCCGTTGTGGATTTTTCCATCCACCATTTTTGATTTATCTAAGGATGAGACTGCTCTTGGCTCGACATTGTTTGTTCTGTTACACTCGATTTTTTGTTGGGTTGTAAATAGTCCAAGATGAAGCTCGAGTAGAAAAGATTAATTCATTTCTCGGGGGCAAGGATCTAGGGTTAATGCCAATTAATCGGAACAACTTCGTAAACGTATCTTCCATATATAGAAATCGAAAGGATCCAATTCGAGCAAGTTTCCAATTCAAAAGCAAGACTTGTTAGAATTTAGCAAACTTTTTCGATTCAAAGTGTATCACACGTGAATCAACTGTCCGTAGGATTCTTTGATAGAAAGAAATCAAAAGGGGGGTATGTTGCTGCCACTTTGAAAGGATTAAGAAGCACCGAAGTAATGTCTAAACCCAATGATTTAAAATAAGGATAAAGGATCTAAGAACAAGGAAAGACCTTTTTAATTGTCTCGATAGTCTCACTAATTGGATCAGACTAAAGAATCCAAATAGGATTTGAAACGAGACAAAAGACAAACAAAACAAAAGGGGTTAAAGACCACTCAATAAATGAAAGTGACTAAAGATTTTTCCTTTGAGCTATTTGAGAGTTATCCAACTTGAGTTATGAGTACGAATGATTTCTTTTTCATTTTCAGGAAGGAAAAAAGACTGAAATCAGAGTCTAATTGATTTTCTAGGCCCATTTGTCATTTAATTTATTAGAATTGCATACATAGACAAAACTTCGAAGCAAATCATTTTTCTCGAGCCGTACGAGGAGAAAACTTCCTATACGGTTCTAGGGGGGGTGTTGGTCATCTACATCTATCCCAATGAGCCGTCTATCGAATCGTTGCAATTGATGTTCGATCCCGAAGAGAAGGAAAAGATCTTAGAAAAGTGGGGTTTTATGATCCAATGAAGAATCAAACTTATTTAAACGTTCCTCTTATTCTATATTTCCTTGAAAAAGGTGCTCAACCCACAGGAACTGTTCAGAATCTTTTAAAGAAAGCGGAAGTTTTTAAGTAACTTCCGTCTAATCAAACGAAATTCAATTAAAGAAAGACTGAGGGGGGGTAGCAACTTGTATATAACTTTGTATAATTTTGCTCGACTTGTTTTTTGATTTCCCCCCCCCCTACTGCTGTAATTGTTTCCGTTGAATCTGATATCTAGAACGACAAAACCTTAGTTTATTGATTTTCTAAATAGCAAATTCGGACATTTTCTTCAATTGTGTGGTTTTCATTGGAACTCGACTAACCAACAAAGAATCCACTTT